GCCAGCGTAGCTTAACTAAAGCATAACACTGAAGATGTTAAGAAGAGCCCTAGAAAGCTCCGTAGGCACATAGGCCTGGTCCTGACCTTACTATCAACTTTAACCTAAATTATACATGCAAGTATCCGCACCCCGGTGAGAATGCCCTAAGACCCCTAAACTTTGGGGCCAGGGAGCCGGTATCAGGCACAGCACAGCTAGCCCACGACGCCTTGCTCTGAGCCACACCCCCAAGGGGCCCCAGCAGTAGTAAACATTAAGCAATAAGTGAAAACTTGACTTAATTAAGGTTAGAACCAAGGGCCGGTAAAGAATTGTGCCAGCTACCGCGGTTAAACGAGAGGCCCAAGTTGATAGACATCGGCGTAAAGAGTGGTTATGAATTAATTACCATAAAGTAAAATACCCCCAGAGCCGTGATAAGCACCCCGGGATGAGAACATCAATCACGAAAGTAACTTTAGAAGATCAGACCCCACGAGAGCCAGGGCACAAACTGGGATTAGATACCCCACTATGCCTAGCTATAAACCACGACACCAAAATACCAACAGTGTCCGCCCGGGGACTACGAGCGTGAGCTTAAAACCCAAAGGACTTGGCGGTGCTTTAGACCCCTAGAGGAGCCTGTTCTAGAACCGATGATCCCCGCTCAACCTTACCTTTTCTTGCTCCTTCCCGCCTGTATACCTCCGTCGTCAGCTAACCTTATGAAGGCATAAAAGTAAGCAAGATCGGCTTTCTCCCAAAACGTCAGGTCAAGGTGCAGCGAATGAAAAGGCTGTAATGGGCTACATTCCCTAGTAAAGGGCACACGAATGGGAGATTGAAATATCTCCCTGAAGGAGGATTTAGTAGTAAGCACAAAGTAGAGCGTTGTGCTGAATATACCCAATAAAGCGCGCACACACCGCCCGTCACCCTCCCCAAAACCGATAAACTCAGTAATTAAACCCCTAACATGGGCCAAAGGGGAGGCAAGTCGTAACATGGTAAGTGTACCGGAAGGTGCACTTGGAAAATACAGAGTATAGCCAAGGTAGAAACGCACCTCCCTTACGCCGAGGAAACGCCCGTGCAACTCGGGCTGCCCTGACACCCTACAACTAGCCACACATCCTAAAATCAACCTCTTTACATAAATACCCCCCAACTCCCCACCCCGCCACGTTAAACAAACCATTTTTCCCCCTTAGTATAGGCGATAGAAAAGGGCCAGCTGTGAGCGATAGAGAAAGTACCGCAAGGGAAAACTGAAAAAGAAATGAAATAATTACATAAGTTAACAGAAGCAGAGACTAAACCTCGTACCTCTTGCATAATGATTTAGCCAGCAAACCCAAGCGAAGTGGACTTCAGTTTGTGCCCCCGAAACTAGGCGAGCTACTCCAAGACAGCCTTCAAGGGCAAACCCGTCTCTGTGGCAAAAGAGTGGGAAGAGCTTAGAGTAGAGGTGATACGCCTACCGAGCCTAGTTATAGCTGGTTGCCTGGGAAATGAATAGAAGTTCAGCCTTCCAGCTCTTATTGCCCACCCCCACCCCTGGCGCCAAAAGAACCTGAAAGAGTTAGTCAAAGGGGGTACAGCCCCTTTGACAGAAGAAACAGCTTTACCATGAGGATAAAGATCGGCTAAAACCCCTCACACTTAAGTAGGCCTGGAAGCAGCCATCATGAAAAATAGCGTTAAAGCTTGAAATTCCCTTACAGCCCACAATGCCTAAAACCCAGTCTCACTCCCATAGATATACCAGGCCCTCTCATGCACCCATGGGAAAGATTATGCTAAAATGAGTAATAAGGGGTCGCACCCCTCCCCGCGCAGGTGTACGTCGGTAAGGACCACCCACCGATCTTTAACAGGCCCCCATAAAAGAGGGCTATGAGGGAGAAATAAAATACAAGAAAATACCTCATTAACACACCGTTAACCCCACACAGGCGTGCCTCCCGGGAAAGACTAATTGAAGGAGAAGGAACTCGGCAAATATTCTACAAGCCTCGCCTGTTTACCAAAAACATCGCCTCCTGCAATTTACGAATAGGAGGTCTTGCCTGCCCGGTGACTTATAGTTTAACGGCCGCGGTATTATGACCGTGCAAAGGTAGCATAATCATTTGTCCTTTAAATGGGGACCCGTATGAATGGCACGACGAGGGCTTAACTGTCTCCCCCTTCCGGTCAATGAAATTGATCTTCCTGTGAAAAAGCAGGAATATAGACATAAGACGAGAAGACCCTATGGAACTTTAGACACTAGAGCAGACCATATCAATAAGCCCCACCTTGCACCGGGGAAAAAACCAAGTGGCACCCCTGCTCAAATGTCTTTGGTTGGGGCGACCACGGGGGAAAGAAAGCCCCCGCGCGGAATAGGCACAACCCTGCCTTCAACGAAGAGTTCCCGCTCTAGTTAACAGGATTTCTTGACCAGACGGATCCGGCAACGCCGACCTACGGACCGAGCTACCCTAGGGATAACAGCGCAATCTCCCCCAAGAGGCCTTATCGACGGGGAGGCTTACGACCTCGATGTTGGATCAGGACATCCTATTGGTGCAGCCGCTATTAAGGGTTCGTTTGTTCAACGATTAATAGTCCTACGTGATCTGAGTTCAGACCGGAGTAATCCAGGTCAGTTTCTATCTATGACTTGGTCTTTTCTAGTACGCAAGGACCGAGAAGACAGGGCCCCTGCTAAAAGTACACCCCAACCCAACTAATGAAAGCAACTAAAATAGACAACAAAGCATTCCATCCCTACTGCCTAGACAAGGCAAACAGACCTTGGCGGTTCCCGGCAACCACCACAGGACGATGGCCGTCCCTTGAGATTGTGGCACGCACCGACACTTATGCCCGTGATTTCGCTTGTGTATATGTACATCATATGTATAATAACCATTTATAGATATTAAGCACCCATGATACATATGTAATCCACTAACACATGACTAATATATAGGATCTAAATATAAAAGCATTAACAAATATATACCAAGTATCCACAAGATATTAACCAAAACAATAATGCGCAGTAAGAGCCAACCAACCAGCACCAATCGTGATCGCGACTCTTGATAGTCAGGGATATAAATCGTGGGGGTAGCACCTAGTGAACTATTACTGGCTATTGGCTCCACTCTTCAGGGCCATTAATTGGTATCATTCCATCCACTTTCATCGACACTCGCATTGACTGATGGTGGTAATCATACGGCGAGAGACCCATCAAGCCGGGCGTTCTTTCTACGGCGTCACTGGTTGTCTTTTTTTCTTTTCCCTTCAGTTGACCCTTCAGAGTGCAGAGTAATCAGACAACCAAGGTTGTACATATTCCTTGAACCGGTAAGGCTTATTCATTCATTATAACACAAAAGCAGAGTTACATAAGTGATATCTAGGACATAAACACACAGCTCTTGAAACACACTACCTACTAAGATTTCCCCCCCCCCGCACGATAAAACAAACATGTTTTTTAACGGTAGATACCCCTACCCCGTTATCGCATTTGTCACATACACCACAAACCTCGCATTTGTTGCAATGCTGCTTTGTTTAACGTTACAAACTACTCACTTGTAAACCACTGTATAGCACATTTGCCACCAGTCCTTGAGTACCTGACCTAGTAAACTCAACCCATGCTTCTGAAACACCCCACCCAACTAAACCTGGAATGTCCGCACATTCAAATGATATCTAATGAAGCTCGAAGACTAGAATCCAAAATTCACACCCTCTTTTCGAGCAACAGCCAACCATCCGAGGAAGCTCTAGCAATCATGCCAAATACATGATTTTTCCTGTTGGGGCACTTTGCAAGAAAACCATACCTGGATAAAGCACCACCTTGATGAGGTGGGTTGTAGAATTAAAATTTTCCCCGATGACCAAAACTGCAAAACCAGTCTCATGGCAACTAATAATCCATACAAACTAACCTCACAATTTCACATGTGTATAGTACACCATTGTGTTCATTAAACACTCATGCGCACAGCATATATATACGTGTATATGTGCAATTATATACATGATGCCAGGCTCCACTACACAAAAGCCACGAACAACAACCTACATATATAAAGCACGAATCACTAAATCCCCGATGACCAAAACTGCAAAACCAGTCTCATGGCAACTAATAATCCATACAAACTAACCTCATAATTTCACATGTATATAGTACACCACTGTGTTCATTAAACATTCATGCGCACAAGCATATATATATATGTGTATATGTGCAATTATATACATATATATATATACATGATGCCAGGCTCCACTACACAAAAGCCACGAACAACAACCTACATATATGAAGCACGAATCACTAAATCCCCGATGACCAAAACTGCAAAACCAGTCTCATGGCAACTAATAATCCATACAAACTAACCTCACAATTTCACATGTGTATAGTACACCACTGTGTTCATTAAACATTCATGCGCACAAGCATATATATACGTGCATATGTGCACTTATATGCATATGTATATATATATGATGCGAGGCGCCACTACACAGAAGCCACGAACAACACCCTACATATATAAAACACGAGTCACTAAACCCCCCCCCCCCGTGCAGCGAATACCTGAACACGGGGGCGGATGCATGATTTTTCCTGCTGGGGCACTTTACAAGGAAGCCGTGCCTGAATAAAGGGCCACCTTGATGAGGTGGATTACGGGGGTTAAAATCCCCCCAGCTTCTGCCTAACAATAACACTTTTACGCGACAAACACCCAGTGACCGAAACTGCAAAACTGGTATATCTTAAGACCAGTCTCGTGACAACTAATAATCCATACAAAATAACCTCACAATTTCACATGTGTATAGTACACTACTATGCACATTAAACATTCATACGCACAAACATATATGTATATATGCCAAACTCCACTGCACAAAGTCCATATAACGGCAACCTGCGTATAAAACACGAATCACTAGATCCCCGCCCGATGCAGCAAATACATACACGCGGGGCCCCCCCCCCCTTAGAGGTCGAACTCTCACTGGCGATGACTCATGTCATTAACCTCCTGACTCTTATTGTACCTGTGCTACTAGCAGTTGCATTCTTTACTCTAATTGAACGCAAGATTTTAGGATACATACAAGCACGCAAAGGCCCAAACATAGTGGGGCCTCGCGGTCTATTACAGCCCATAGCGGACGGCATCAAACTTTTTACCAAAGAGCCCCTACGACCCACAACCTCCTCACAGCTTCTGTTTTTAACAGCCCCTCTGCTAGCCTTAGCCCTCGCCCTCACCTTATGAACCCCTATAACCCTCCCCCATCCAATCGTTGACCTTAACTTAGGAATTTTATTCATCCTTGCACTATCCAGCCTGGCAATTTACCCCACCCTAGCATCGGGGTGGGCATCAAACTCAAAGTACGCCCTGATTGGGGCTCTCCGTGCAGTCGCTCAAGCGATCTCCTATGAAGTAAGTCTCGGATTAATCCTACTCAGCACTATCGTTCTTGTTGGTGGCTATTCGCTTCAAATTTTCAGCATCGCTCAAGAAGCCATCTGGCTTGCCGTACCCGCCTGACCTCTAGCAATGATATGATATGCCTCGACACTAGCCGAAACCAACCGTGCCCCTTTCGACCTTACTGAAGGGGAGTCGGAGTTAGTCTCCGGCTTTAACGTAGAATATGCTGCCGGCCCCTTCGCCTTATTTTTCTTGGCTGAATATTCTAATATTTTATTAATGTGTGTACTATCAACAATTATTTTCCTAGGCTCCACCCACATGCCTGGCTTACCCGCCCTTGTTACGCTTGCAATTATAACTAAAGCCGCTCTTCTGTCAATGACCTTTTTGTGAGTCCGCGCCTCATTCCCCCGACTTCGGTATGATCACTTAATACACCTCGTCTGAAAGAACTTTTTACCTCTCGCACTCGCCCTAGTCATTTGTAATCTTTCCCTCCTCATTGCCCTAGCGGGATTGCCCCCCTTAACTTAAATACAATGGGACAAACCGCGTAGAAGGACGGGATTCGAACCCGACCCTAGGAGACCAAAACTCCTTGTACTTCCACTATACCACCTCCTAGACACCAAAAGTTAACCCCAATAACAGTTCTTTTCACCCCCCCCCCTTTTTTTTATCTTAAGCCCTTACCTGGTGAGCAACTTTTCCGGTTATGTAACCCACTTGTTAGGGTGGCAGACCCGTAAATGCAAAAGGCCTAAGCCCTTTGTACAGAGGTTCAAATCCTCTCCCCAACACTGGCCCACCCAAAGGCTTATTAACCCCAACATTCGGAAAGTTTGTAGGCCTCCAAACCCCTATGCGGTAAGGTAAGCTAATTAAGCTCCCGGGCCCATGCCCCGGGAATGTTGGTTAAAGTCCTCCCTTTACCAATGTCCCCTTACATTATACCAATCCTGTGCCTGAGCCTAGGCCTAGGCACAACACTCACATTTATAAGCTCCCACTGAATACTTACTTGAATGGGATTGGAAATAAATACCCTGGCCATTCTTCCCCTTTTAGCAAAGAGTCACCACCCCCGAGCAATTGAAGCTACAATCAAATACTTTTTAATCCAAGCAACTGCTGCTGCTGTCCTCCTTTTTACTGCCATTACAAACGCTTGACTAACGGGCGGATGACAGCTGCACCAAGTCTCCCACCCCCTCATGTCTACTATGGTACTATTAGCCCTCGCACTCAAAGTTGGGCTGGCCCCCCTCCACTCATGGCTCCCTGAAGTACTACAAGGCCTAAATTTAGCAACAGGCTTACTTATCTCTACCTGACAAAAGCTCGCCCCATTTTCCGTTATCCTCCAATTAGCCCCTACTCACCCCGCCATCACAATTATACTTGGACTAACTTCCATCCTTGTGGGCGGATGAGGGGGGCTAAACCAAACTCAACTACGGAAAGTATTGGCCTACTCCTCAATCGCCCACCTGGGCTGAATGATTATTGTAGTACACCTCTCGCCCAACCTAACCCTTATTACTCTTTTAACCTATCTGATTATGACTCTATCCGCATTTCTTGCGCTTATAATCAATAATATTACATCTATTAGCCGCCTTGCTGCCTCCTGGGCAAAAACCCCAATTATGACAGCCCTCATGCCCCTTATTATGTTCTCTCTTGGGGGCCTCCCCCCACTTACCGGCTTCATGCCAAAATGACTTATTCTAGATGAACTAGTAAATCAAGAGCAACCTCTTATCGCCATAGTGGCCGCCCTCGGCTCGCTTTTAAGCTTATTCTTTTACCTCCGCATCGCCAATGCAATAACTTTTGCCATAGCCCCTAACACCTTGGTAACCACAACCACATGGCGCCTACGCCCCTCCGGGCCCGCAAGCCTCCTATCCATCTCTGCATCACTTACTATCCTCATACTACCCACAACCCCTATCATTGTGGCATTAGTAGGTTTTTAGGGGCTTAGGATATAAAGAGACCAAGGGTTTTCAAAACCCTAAGCGGGAGTTAAAATCTCCCAGCCCCTGATAAGACTTGCGGGACATTACCCCACATCTCCTGCGTGCAAAGCAGACACTTTAATTAAGATAAAGCCCTACTAGATGGGCAGGCCTCGATCCTGCAAACTCTTAGTTAACAGCTAAGTGCCTTAACCAGCGGGCCTCCATCTAGCCTTCCCCCCCCCGCTTGGGGGGGGGGGGGGGAAGCCCCGGCAGGCGGTAGCCTGCTTCTTTAGATTTGCAATCTAACGTGTTACACCCCAGGACTTGGTAGGGAGAGGACTTAAACCTCTGTTCATGGGGCTACAACCCACCGCTTATGCTCTCAGCCACCCCACCTGTGGCCGCCTCCCGTTGACTTTTTTCAACTAACCATAAAGATATCGGCACCCTTTACTTTATATTTGGTGCCTGAGCCGGAATAGTCGGCACGGCTTTGAGCCTATTGATCCGTGCTGAGCTCAGCCAGCCAGGCACACTTTTAGATAACGACCAGATCTACAACGTTGTTGTAACAGCGCATGCCTTTGTAATAATTTTTTTTATGGTTATACCAATTATGATTGGAGGCTTTGGGAATTGGCTAATTCCTTTAATGATCGGAGCGCCTGATATAGCGTTCCCTCGAATAAATAACATAAGCTTCTGGTTACTTCCCCCTTCTTTCTTTCTCCTGCTGGCATCCTCAGGCATTGAAGGGGGCGCAGGAACAGGGTGAACAGTATACCCGCCCCTCGCAGGTAACTTGGCGCACGCTGGGGCATCTGTAGACCTAACAATTTTCTCTCTACACCTGGCAGGTGTGTCCTCAATTTTAGGGGCTATCAACTTTATCACAACAATTATTAATATAAAACCTCCCGCCATGTCACAGTACCAGACACCTTTGTTCGTATGGTCCGTGTTAATTACGGCCGTATTACTTTTACTCTCACTACCCGTTCTTGCGGCTGGTATCACCATGCTACTAACAGACCGTAACCTAAATACAACATTTTTTGACCCGGCAGGAGGGGGGGACCCAATTCTTTACCAACACTTGTTCTGGTTTTTCGGGCACCCGGAGGTTTATATCCTTATTCTTCCAGGCTTTGGGATGATCTCACACATTGTTGCCTACTACTCAGGTAAAAAAGAACCTTTCGGCTACATAGGAATGGTGTGAGCTATGATGGCTATCGGACTCTTAGGGTTTATTGTCTGGGCACACCATATGTTTACTGTGGGGATGGATGTAGACACACGAGCATATTTCACATCCGCAACAATAATTATCGCGATTCCTACTGGCGTTAAGGTATTTAGCTGATTAGCGACCTTACATGGGGGGTCGGTAAAATGGGAAACCCCCCTCCTGTGAGCTCTGGGGTTTATCTTTTTATTCACGGTCGGAGGGCTGACAGGGGTCGTATTAGCCAACTCCTCCCTAGATATTGTCCTTCATGACACATATTATGTAGTAGCCCATTTCCACTATGTATTATCTATAGGGGCAGTATTTGCTATTATGGCAGCCTTCGTACACTGATTCCCTCTATTCTCCGGCTATACCCTACACGACACATGAACTAAGATCCACTTCGGGGTTATGTTTATTGGAGTTAACCTAACATTCTTCCCACAACATTTCCTGGGTTTAGCCGGAATGCCTCGCCGCTACTCGGATTACCCAGATGCCTACACCCTTTGAAATACTCTTTCCTCAATCGGGTCATTAATTTCTTTAGTGGCAGTTATTATGTTTCTATTTATCATCTGAGAAGCCTTCACAGCTAAACGTGAAGTTTTATCAGTGCAATTGGCAACAACCAATGTAGAGTGATTACACGGCTGCCCAGCCCCCCACCATACATTTGAAGAAGCAGCATTTGTCCAAATGCCAGCCAATTAGCACGAGAAAGGGAGGAGTCGAACCCCCATATGATGGTTTCAAACCAACCACATCACCGCTCTGTCACTTTCTTGTAAGACACTAGTAAAAGAGAGATTACACTGCTTTGTCAGGGCAGTATCGCGGGTTGAACCCCCGCGTGCCTTATAAAAACAATGGCTCACTCATCACAACTAGGCTTTCAAGACGCCGCCTCCCCTCTTATGGAAGAGCTCTTGCACTTTCACGACCACGCACTGATAATCACTATTCTTATTAGCTCCTTGGTCCTTTATATTATCATCACCACAGTTTCAACAAAACTTACTAATAAGTATATCTTAGACTCCCAAGAAATCGAGATTATCTGGACAATCCTTCCCGCCATAATCCTAATCTTAATCGCATTGCCTTCTCTCCGAATTTTATACCTGATAGATGAAATTAATGACCCACACCTAACCATTAAAGCGGTGGGACACCAATGATACTGAAGCTACGAATATACTGACTACGAAGACCTAGTATTTGACTCATATATAACCCCCACACAGGATTTGGCCCCTGGCCAGTTCCGGCTACTAGACACAGACCATCGAATAGTAACCCCACTAAACTCACCAATCCGAGTGCTAGTGTCTGCTGAAGATGTACTTCATTCATGAGCGGTGCCATCCCTCGGCGTAAAAATGGACGCAGTACCTGGCCGACTAAACCAAACAGCATTTATTTCATCTCGACCAGGAGTTTTCTACGGCCAATGCTCAGAAATCTGTGGGGCTAACCATAGTTTCATACCTATCGTGGTAGAATCCGTCCCCCTGCAACACTTTGAGGGCTGGGCCTCCTCCATGCTTTCAAGGCACTTCACTAAGAAGCTAATAAGGGAATAGCGCTAGCCTTTTAAGCTAGAGAATGGTGCCTCCCAACCACCCTTGGTGGTATGCCTCAGCTATCCCCCGCCCCTTGACTAGGTATCTTCATATTCTCCTGATTCTGCCTATTGCTTGGCAAAATCCCGACAATCATAGGACATACCTACCCTAACGGAGTAGACCCAGAACTCAAATCAACACCCTCTGAATCAAAGTGAACTTGACCATGACGCCGAACTACTTCGACCAATTCATAATCCCCGTATTCCTAGGAATCCCGCTAGCACTCCTGGCAATAGCTTTGCCGCTTCTCCTTTGCCCTCGCCCAAACCAACGCTGGCTCGCCGAGCCTATGATTAACTTACAAAACTGGTTCATTGGACAGTTTGTCGGCCAGCTCTTACGCCCTCTAAGTAAGCCTGGGCACAAATGGGCCCTCCTACTCTCATCCTTATTACTATTTATCCTAAATCTGAACCTTCTAGGTCTTCTCCCATACACATTCACCCCTACAACACAACTGTCTTTATGCATGGGCCTGGCTACCCCGCTCTGACTAGCTACAGTAGTTGTAGGTCTTAAAAACCACCCCACTTCAGCGTTCGCGCACCTTCTTCCTGAAGGGACCCCCTACCTATTAATCCCGATACTAGTTATAATCGAGACAATTAGCCTCTTTATCCGCCCTCTAGCCCTCGGAGTTCGACTTACGGCCAACCTCACAGCCGGACACTTACTCATCCAACTCATCGCCACCGGCGATGATAAATTAATTTCAATGATACCCGTAATATCAATTCTAGTGAGTGCGCTTCTACTAGCAATAACACTACTGGAGATAGCCGTAGCCCTGATCCAGGCCTATGTTTTTGTAGCCCTCCTTACACTTTACCTACAAGAAAATACGAGCGCTAGATAGCAACAACCATGAACATGGTAAATAATTAAAACAACCCAATGGCCCGTCAAGCACATGCATATCATATAGTCAACCCCAGCCCGTGACCACTCGTGGGTGCAACTGGCGCCCTAATGTTAACATCTGGTCTCGCAGTCTGATTCCACTTTAGCTCCAAACCACTTTTAATTATAGGAACCATTTTGGTTATTCTAACAATATACCAATGATGGCGGGATATCGTTCGGGAGGGGACATACCAGGGACATCATACTCCCCCTGTACAAAAAGGATTGCGCTACGGAATGATTTTATTCATCACCTCGGAGGTCTTCTTTTTCCTCGGCTTTTTCTGAGCTTTTTACCACGCAAGTCTGGCACCCACCCCTGAGTTAGGGGCGTGCTGGCCTCCCGCCGGAATTACCCCCTTAGACCCATTCGGGGTCCCCCTACTAAATACAGCTGTACTACTTGCATCGGGGGTTACAGTTACATGAGCCCACCACAGCATCATGGAAAACAACCGAATGCAGGCACTTCACTCCCTCATACTAACTCTCTTACTTGGTTTTTATTTCACATTTCTTCAAGCCATAGAATATTACGAGGCCCCCTTCACAATCGCAGACGGAGTGTATGGCTCAACCTTCTTTGTGGCAACTGGGTTCCACGGGGCTCACGTTATTATCGGCACCTGCTTCCTAACCATTTGCTTCATGCGACAACTAAACTACCACTTTACACCCGACCACCACTTCGGATTTGAGGCGGCCGCTTGATACTGACACTTTGTTGACGTAGTCTGGCTTTTCTTGTATATCTCTATTTACTGATGAGGATCATAACCTTTCTAGTATTAAACAGTATGAGTGACTTCCAATCATTCGGCCTTGGCTAAAATCCAAGGAAAGGTAATTAACCTAGCTTTAACTGCCCTATTCTTAGCCACAACCCTCTCTGCCTTCATGATTGCCCTCTCATTCTGGCTCCCCCTTCTAACACCTGACCATGAAAAGCTCTCCCCCTACGAATGCGGGTTCGACCCGGTTGGTTCGGCCCGCCTACCTTTCTCACTACGATTTTTTTTAATCGCTATTCTCTTTCTTCTATTCGACCTAGAAATTGCCCTCCTCTTACCCCTTCCTTGGGCTGTTCACCTGGCCAACCCCTTAATTACATTCTACTGAACATCCGCAGTTTTGACCCTCCTCACCCTAGGCCTGATTTATGAGTGGCTTCAAGGCGGGCTAGACTGGGCCGAGTAGGCTATTAGTTTAGATTAAAACATTTGATTTCGGCTCAAAAACTTGCGGTTAAAATCCACAATAGCCTTATGACCCCTACTCACTTAACACTCTCAATCGCCTTCTTAATCGGGCTCACCGGCCTAGTATTTCATCGGACACACCTTCTCTCTGCCCTACTCTGTCTTGAAAGCATGATACTATCCTTGTTTGTCTCTCTGTCCGTTTGAGGTATACAACTAGCCTCGATTAACTCCTCAGGCCTCCCCCTGCTTCTATTGGCTTTTTCAGCTTGCGAAGCAAGCGCGGGCCTAGCCTTGCTAGTAGCCGCAGCCCGTACACATGGATCAGATCAATTACAAAGCCTCAACCTCTTGCAATGTTAAAAGTCCTAGCCCCCACCCTTATACTTGTACCCACAACTTGGCTCACTCCTTACAAATGACTCTGACCAACAACGCTAGCTCATAGCCTTTTAATCGCAACAGTTAGCCTTAGTTGACTAAATAACTCATCTGAGGTGGGATGGTCTCATTTAACCCCCTATATGGCCACAGACCCTCTTTCAGCCCCTCTCCTTGTATTATCCTGCTGACTTCTCCCATTAATGCTTCTAGCCAGCCAGGGACACGTTGGAGTAGAACCAGTCAGCCACCAGCGGTGGTACATCACACTTTTAACCTCCCTTCAAATTTTCCTAATTATAGCCTTCAGTGCTACTGAGCTTATGATGTTCTATATTATGTTTGAAGCTACCCTAATCCCCACTCTTGTCCTTATCACCCGCTGAGGTAACCAAACGGAACGATTTAACGCAGGCACTTACTTCTTATTTTACACCTTAGTAGGCTCCATTCCTCTTTTAATCGCCCTCTTTCTTTTAAAAACTAGCGCGGGGACCTTGTCCCTACTTATCCTAGGAAACTCACCCCTCCCCCCCTCTGTGCCCTACGCGGGCAAGATGTGGTGGACGGCCTCCTTGCTAGCTTTCTTGGTGAAAATGCCACTATATAGCATCCACTTATGGCTTCCGAAGGCGCACGTGGAAGCCCCGGTAGCAGGCTCCATAGTCCTTGCAGCCGTCCTACTTAAGCTTGGCGGGTACGGTATAATGCGGATACTTGTAACCCTTGAACCATCAACCCCAGAAATGGCTTACCCCTTTTTAATTTTCTCACTATGGGGTGTTGTCATAGCGGGCTCAATTTGCTTACGGCAGACAGACCTTAAATCATTAATTGCTTATTCCTCTGTTAGCCACATAGGCCTGGTAATTGCAGGCATTCTAAGCCAAACTCCAGGGGGCTTCACCGGGGCTCTAATACTTATGATTGCACACGGTCTAACCTCATCTGCTCTCTTTTGTTTAGCAAATATGAGCTACGAGCGGACACACACTCGGAAAATAGTCCTAAACCGGGGCACTCAACTCCTACTGCCTTTAACAACTGCCTGATGATTTATCGCCACCCTAGCTAACCTGGCCTTACCCCCATTCCCCAACCTAATGGGAGAGCTTATAATCATAACCTCTTTATTTAAATGAAACCCTTGAACGCTAGCTGCAACAGGAACAGGCATGGCCATCACCGCAGCTTATTCACTCTACATACTAATTATAACCCAGTGAGGCAAACCCCGAATTCGCGGACTTATGGCCGAGCCCTCACGCACCCGGGAACACCTATTAATGACCCTTCATCTGTTACCATTGATCCTATTAATTATTAAGCCCTACCTAATCTGGGGCTGGAATGCTTGTGGACATAGTTTAACAAAAACATTAGATTGTGATTCTAAAAACAGGGGTTAAAGCCCCCTTGTCTACCGAGAGAGGCTTCGGGCAGCGGAACCTGCTAAGTTTCACACCCTCGGTTAAACTCCGAGGCTCACTCGTCCCGCTTCTGAAGGATAATAGTCATCCGTTGGTCTTAGGAGCCAAAAACTCTTGGTGCAACTCCAAGTAGCAGCTATGATCACTTCCTCCACAATAATAGCTTCCGCCCTAGCCACCATTTTCGTAGTACTTACCTGCCCCCTTCTTATACCCATAGACCCAACACAACAATCAGCGCTAACTCAAGCAAAAACGGCAGTGAAGCTAGCGTTTATGATTAGCCTACTCCCTCTTCTTATCTTCCTTAATGAGGGCATGGACATGCTAATCACCTTTAACACCTGAACAAACACGTTAATATTCGATATAAATTGTAGCATAAAATTTGATATCTTCTCCACCACCTTTATGCCCGTAGCCCTGTACGTCACCTGATCTATTCTAGAATTTTCATCTTGGTATATGCACCAGGACCCTTACTTAAGTCGGTTTTTTAAATACTTACTTGGCTTCCTAATCACAATACTAATCCTTGTTACAGCTAATAACCTGTTCCTACTTTTCATCGGTTGGGAAGGCGTAGGCATCATATCCTTTCTTCTCATTGGGTGGTGATACGGCCGAGTTGATGCTAACACTGCCGCTCTTCAGGCAATACTGTACAACCGGGTCGGAGATGTGGGATTGGTTTTAACTATGGCCTGAATGGCTACCAACTTAGACTCCTGACAAATTCATGAAATAAACTCAACAGCTAACGCTTTCGACTTCACCTTGCCCGTTCTTGGCTTAGTTCTAGCTGCTGTGGGTAAGTCAGCCCAGTTCGGCCTCCACCCTTGGCTCCCCGCAGCTATAGAAGGCCCCACCCCAGTATCCGCTTTACTGCACTCAAGTACTATGGTTGTTGCGGGAATCTTCCTGCTTGTCCGACTAAACCCGCTATACCAAAACAACAGCACAATTCTCACCACCTGTCTCTGCCTTGGAGGCCTTACAACTCTTTTCACAGCTGCCTGCGCCCTGACCCAAAATGACATTAAAAAAATTGTTGCCTTCTCAACTTCTAGTCAATTGGGCCTAATAATAGTTGCCATTGGACTAGGTCAACCACAACTTGCTTTTATCCACATCTGCACCCATGCATTTTTTAAGGCCATGCTTTTTATCTGCTCAGGCTCAATCATCCACAGCCTTAATGATGAGCAAGACATTCGTAAAATGGGGGGTATATATAATTTAACCCCTGTCACCTCATCATGCCTTATTATCGGCAGCTTGGCCTTAGTGGGAAGCCCATTCTTGGCAGGTTTCTTCTCTAAAGACGCAATTATCGAAGCACTAGATACATCCTTCCTAAACGCCTGAGCCCTCTCCGTCACACTACTAGCCACTTCCTTCACCATGGTCTACAGCTTCCGTCTCATTTTCCTTGTTTCCGCAGGAAACCCACGATTCCCATCACACGCCCCAATCAACGAAACTAACCAAGCCCTTATTGGCCCCCTTAAACGACTTGCCTGGGGTAGTATGATCGTAGGCCTACTTATTATTTCTAACGCAGAATCCTCCAAACCATCCCTTATGACTATGCCTTTTTTAATTAAAATCTCCGCCCTCTTAGTCACCATCATCGGGTTTTTCCTGGCCCTTGAAATTATCAAACTAGCACCTCAGCGGGTAAAAAAAGCCCCCCAAATGCCCCCCTATTATTTCTCTAATATATTAGGCTTTTTCCCCGATATTAACCACCGCGGGACCCCTAAACCAAATCTCTTATTTGGTCAAACTATCGCAACCCAGGCAACCGACTTAAGTTGGTTAGAGAAGTCTGGACCAAAGGTTATTCTTTACAAAAGCCTCCCTATTCTAACCGCTATCAGCAACGCCCAGCACGGTGTCATCAAAACATACCTAACCCTATTCTTTTTAACACTTATAATTGCTATTTTAACTCTCGGGACCTAGACCGCACGAAGTGTCCCACGACTTAACCCTCGAGTGATTTCCAAAACAACAAACAGAGTAAGCAAAAGTACTCAGCCGCCTATTAATAGCATCCCCCCACCAGACGAGTACATCATGGCCGCCCCCGCTGCATCTGCCCGAAATACCGACAGATCGCCGTAATCTTCTACGGGCACTCAAGCAAACTCATCTCACCCATCTAGAAGCAAAAAAAATGACAACAGGCTGCCCCACAGGTAAGCACCCGCGGGAAGAGATACATTCCGACTCCCGAAAGCCTCTGGGTAAGGTTCAGCAGCCAAAGCTGCCGAATATGCAAACACAACCAACATTCCGCCCAAGTATACCAAGAAGAGAACCAAAGATAGGAAAGAAGCCCCATAGTAAGCCAACACCCCACAACCCAAGCCTGCTACCACCACCAACCCCAGGGCCGCGAAATACGGGGAGGGGTTGGAAGCAACACAAATGAACCCTAACACTAGGCCCAGTAATAATAAATGCATGATATAAGTCATAGTTCTCGCCAGGATTTTAACCAGGACTAGCGACTTGAAAAACCACAGTTGTAAATTCAACTACGAAAACCTATGGCAAGCCTACGAAAAGCGCACCCGCTACTAAAAATTGCTAATGACGCATTAGTTGACCTACCCACCCCCTCCAATATCTCTGTGTGATGGAATTTTGGCTCCCTTCTTGGGCTCTGCTTAATTACCCAGATCTTAACAGGCCTGTTCCTGTCTATACACTATACCTCCGACATTACCACTGCTTTCTCATCAATTACACACATCTGCCGGGATGTAAACTACGGCTGACTCATTCGCAACATTCACGCCAACGGCGCATCTATGTTTTTCGTCTGCATCTATCTCCACATTGGCCGGGGCTTATACTACGGATCTTACCTTTACAAGGAGACTTGAAACGTGGGGGTAGTTCTCTTGCTTCTTGTTATAATGACAGCTTTCGTTGGCTACGTACTACCTTGAGGACAAATGTCCTTCTGAGGCGCGACAGTCATTACCAACCTCCTTTCCGCAGTTCCTTATGTCGGGGATTCTTTGGTTCAATGAATCTGGGGCGGCTTCTCAGTAGATAACGCTACCCTTAACCGGTTTTTCGCCTTCCATTTTCTATTCCCCTTCATCATTGCCGCTATAACTCTTATTCACCTGCTTTTCCTCCATGAAACGGGCTCCAACAACCCATTGGGGATTAACTCTAACTCTGATAAAATCCCATTTCACCCATACTTTTCGTACAAAGACCTATTAGGCTTTGCCATCATACTCACCATCCTTGCCGCCTTGGCACTATTCGCCCCCAACTACCTGGGAGACCCAGATAACTTTATCCCCGCAAACCCACTAGTCACCCCCCCTCACATCAAGCCCGAGTGATATTTCTTGTTTGCATACGCCATTCTTCGATCAATTCCTAACAAACTAGGCGGAGTCTTAGCCCTACTAGCCTCGATTTTAGTACTATTCCTAGTGCCAATATTACACACCTCAAAACAACGAGCCCTAACTTTTCGCCCACTCACCCAGCTGTTATTTTGAACCCTTGTATCTGATGTTATAGTACTAACATGGATTGGGGGTATACCTGTTGAACACCCATTCATTATTATTGGACAAGTAGCCTCCTTCATTTATTTTTTCCTATTCCTAGTCTTAATACCCCTAGCCGGATGACTAGAAAACAAGATGTTGGGTCTACTGTACATTAGTGGCTTAAGTTATAGCGTCGGCCTTGTAAGCCGAATGTTGGGGGTTAAAGTCCCCCCTACTGTTCAAAAAAGGGGGATTTAAACCCCCACTACTAGCTCCCAAAGCTAGCGTTCTAACTTTAAACTATTTTCTGGGACAAGAAATTGCATTATTCAACATGTGTGTATATACATATGTGTATATTTACAACCCTTGAAGAGTCGATCACTAACGCACTGAGCGTTAGACACGAGATTTATTAGCTAAATAAACTCGATAGGTCTGCCCCAACAAAGCTTATGGGTGTAATAAACACTAAACCGGGACACATACTATAAAACATACCCCAACTCAATCTCACAACTACACTGCACACAAGTGAGAACTGATAAGCTATACAATTTATGTAACTCCCCCAGACCCCCAGTCAAGTACACCTTGATTTCGCCGA